TCCAAATACCAAACCCGTCCTCTATATAACCTGCGCGAAATAGAAGAAACTCTTGGGAAGATCAAAGAAAGAATCTGTTCTTCCTCCATAAAAAATTCTTCTAATAATTCCGAACCTAATCTTTTCAAAAAAGCACATACAGTACTTTTGTGTTTACGAGCCAAAGTTTTAACACAAGCAAATCGAAGTATATATTTTATTCGATACAAATTCTTTTTTTTTGAAGATCCGCTATAATAATGAGAAAGATTTCTGTATATACGCACAAATCGATCGATAATATCAGAATCCGCGGAATCAGCCCGGGCCGGTTTACTAATGGGATGTCCTACTGTGTTACAAAATTTCGTTTTTGCCAATGACCCAATTAAAGTAATAATTGGAACTATTGTATCGAGTTTCTTCATAGTATTATCTTTATCTATTATAAATGAATTTTCTAACATTTGACTCCGTACCAACAAAGGATTAAATTGTACATTTGAAAGATAGCCCAAAAAGTTGAGAGAATGCTTAGATAATGAATTTATATAGATCTTTTCTGGTTGAAACCACACATAAAAATGACATTGACAAAAATTGACAAGAAAATATTTCCATTTTTTCATCAGAAGAGGCCCACCTTTTGAAGCCAAAATGGATTTTCTTTGATATCTAACATAATGCATGAAAGGATCCTTGAATAACCATAGGATGGCCTGAAAATCATTAGCAAAGACTTCCGCAAAATGTTCTATTTTTCCATAGAAAAAAATTCGTTCAAGAAGTACTCGAGAAAATGTTGATCGTAAATGAAAGGATTGGTTACGGAGAAAAAAGAAGATGGATTCATATTCATATACATAAGAATTATATAGGAACAAGAAAAATCTTGGATTACTTTTTTGAAAAATAGAAATAGATTGCTTTGGAATAATAAAACTGTTCCAATTCAAATATTCATGAAGAAAGAGTCGTAATAAATGCAAAGACGAGGGATCTTTCACCCAATAGCGAAGGATTTGAACCCATTTTTCTAGGTGGATGGGGTAAGGTATTAATACATCTGACACATAATTTAAATGTGGAAATTTGTCCTCTAAAAAAGGAAATATTGAATGAATTGATCGTAATTTATTAGACTTTACTATCTCTGACCTTCCTAAAGAAGATACTAATCGTAGGGAAAATGGAATTTCCACAATAACTGCAAACCCCTCTGATAGCATTTGATAATACAAATTCTTGTTGTACCTAAAAAATGGATTTTGATTAGAATCATTAGTAGAAATAATCAAATGATTCTGTTGATACATTCGAATAATTAAACGTTTTACAATTAATAAACTAGATTTATTGTCATAACCTACATTTTCCAACAAAGTAGATCTATTTAAACTGTGATCATGAGCAAATGTATAAATATACTCCCGAAAAATAAATGGGTATAGGAAGTCATTTTTTCGAGACCTATCGAGTTCTAAATATCTTTGATATTCCTCCATTTTTATTTGAAATGAAATTGGATTGAAGCAAGGATAGAGGATTTTTATTGGGTTATTAAATGATACATACTGCGATACAGTAAAAACAAAGTAGTATAAAAGAAAAGAATAGATACCTCGGAAAGAAATAGGTAAACTCATCAACGGATTCCCATCCTCCCTTTTTTCCATCTAATTGGTTTATGTTCATTATAGAATAAAAAGATAAAAAATGATTAGAAATCCTTTATTTTTTCAAGCCAACCGCTCTTTTGATTTTGGAAAAAATATCTTTATCAATATACTTTTTCTTCGACACATTTATCTCCCCTAATAGGAGGGAATAACTAATAGTTAGGACTCATTAAAAGAAAATCGAAAATCTGCTCATAGAAAAGCCTTTCCCACATTAGGCACTAATTTCTTTTTAACGTCCAATTAGATCGGATAATCATTCAAATTAAGAACGTAAGCTCGTTGCTTTTTTGTTTCCCTTTTTTGTTTACCTATAATTGGAACCGTAGGACTCTATCCATTTATTCACTCAACCCAACCTTGAATTCATTTATTATGTTCCGCACCAATAATTCAAATAATTCAAATAAGGTTTGGCACGATCTGACAAAAATGAAATATTCTCAGAATTCTCCGTTGATACGACATGCTGTTTTTTCCATTCATTCCTTTCAGGATCAGTCGTGGTCTTACGAACTATACCGATGATATGTACGAATCCCTTTCTTCATACAAATGCGTAAAAGATATTAGCCGCACTTAAAAGCCGAGTACTCTACCATTGAGTTAGCAACCCCCCCCCCCAAAAAAAAATTCAATTCTACAAACAGAATCAAAATAAATAAATAAAGAGATTGAAGCACATGACACAATCAAAATATTAAACTAGCAAGAAATTAAATAAAATTCAAATAAATTAAATAAAAAAATTTCTAATCAATTCTGAACATAAAAAAAAACGAAGAGATTGAAAGATATAGATAAATTAAATAAAAATATAGATAAAATATAGATAAATTAAATACAAATAAAGTCCATTTTTATAGACAACTTCTTCCTCCTGGCTCTTACGCTACCCATTCTTAATATTTTCTTTTCTTCTATTTATATTTTATTTGTTATATGTTATATTTATGTCTTCTACTTAACTATTCTACTTAGATTTTAGTCTACTTAGATTTATTTATTATACGTATTATTATACGTATACATTTATTTTTTATTTTTTTTTATATATTATATATATAAAAAAAAGAATTTCAAATATTCTTTATATTTTAGAATTTATAACATTTTTTTCAATCAAACAAAACGTTTGTATCACAACAAATCTAAGAAACCCATCACTTGAATGAAGAAAAAAACCAAATCAATGGAACAGGGATAAATAGATCCACAGAAAAGATCCAATTCCCTCAGATCGTATTATATTTAGTTGATAGACTGTTGTCAATATAAATGTGAATAGATGGAGAAAAACATACACAATGACGAAAACAAAAGAATGAATTGCTAACAATTAATTAAATTATAAATTAATTAAATATAAATAATAATTAAAAAAAAAATGAAATAAGAAATAAAATAATAAATTTGAATTTAAAATAGATTTAAAATAGAATGAATTTTAAATAGAATATAATGATAATGAATATATAATATATTTATATAATATATTGAATAGAATTTTGAATAGAATTGAATATTGAACTAAATTGAATTAAATATAATATTAATTAATAGTATTTAGTATTAAAATAGTAAATTAAAATAAAATTAAAATATTAAATAGAATATTTAAGTATATTTAATATAATTATAATATTTTTAAGTTTTTAAGTAAGGATAAGGAAAAAAAAAATACGTATGAATTCTGTATGAATAAAGTATGAATAGAACAAGAGAAGGGGGGATAGTAGAGAAGAAGTTCTGTAACCCCCCTTGCTTAAAATATCATGAACAGTTCCTGTAGGTTGAGCGCCTTTTTCAAGGAAATATAGAATAGCAGGAACATTTAAATTAAATAGGTTTGATTTTTTAGAGGACCATAAAAACCCACTTTCCGAAGATCTCTTTCTTCTCTTCGGGTTCCTTCTCTTCGGGATCGAATATCAATTGCAACGATTCGATAAACGGCTCATTGGGATAGCGATAGAAAAAAAAGACCCCCCGTAGAAACGTATAAGAAGTTTTCCCCTCGTACGGCTCCAGAAAAATGATTCAAAGTTCTGTATATATCTAGAATTATAGCATCAATCAAATAGATCGATAAAATCATCAAATCAATTAAACTGTGATTTAAGTCCTTTTTCTTCTTTTTTTTGTTTACCAAAAAAGAAAAAAATCGTCTGTACCCTCCTAACTCAAGTTGGATAACTTTCAAATAGCTCAAAGGGAACCCTTTAAGTTTAAGAAGTTTAAGCATTTCATTTTTCATTTATTGATTTCATTTATTGAGTGATCTATAATGTATAATGCCCTTTCTTTTGTTTCGTTCTTTTATAATAATATTTATAATAATATAATAATAATAGAATGTATCATTCTAATCTAATTGTTGAGACAATTGAAAAGGGTATTTCCTTGTTCCAGGATCCTTTATCTTTGCCTTGAGTCGTTGGGTTTAGACATTACTTCGGGGATCTTTAATCGTTTCAAAATGGTAGCAACATACCACTTTGTGCGATTTCTTTCTATTAAAGACTCAGACTAACACAATTGATTCCCGTGGGATACACTTTTTTAATTAAAAGAATTTGGTCAATTCCAACAAACCTTATTCTTGGACTTGAAATTTGCCCGAATTGGATCCTTTCTCTTTCGATATTGAAAATATACTTACGAAGTTGTTACAACTTATTGATTAGGACTAACCCTGGATTCTTGCTCCTAAGAAATAAATCAATACTTTCTACTCGAACTCCATCATGTACTATTTACATTCCAACGGAATAAAAAACGAAGGTTCTAGTGTATAACAGAACAAACGATGTCGAGCTAAGCACTTCATTCCTCTATGCTAATATATTCCTATATGCTAATATCTAATATATAGGGTGGGTGTAAGAATCCACAACTGATCGTGTCCTTCAAGTCACACGTTGCTTTCTACCACATCGTTTCAAACGAAGTTTTACCATAACATTAACATTATTTGAGTTTTGAATTGGTTCAACCGGCGCATAGTAATCTAAAATTTTAACTTCTATTGGGCAGTTTCTTTTTAACTTCTATTGGGCAGTTTCTGAAGAAGTGTCAGAAACAATTCAAATTAATCCCATATTTTATTGTATGAATATTTCTTGATTTTCAATTCTAATTTAGAATAAGACAAAGAAATAAATTCTTTTTGAATCCTCAAGTGACTCCATAGAACGGATTCGCCTATCTCACATTTCTTCGAGCCCCAAGGACTCATAAAAATCATTAAAAAGATTTCATTTAAAAATTGCCTATCCGATAGAATTATTTGACTAAAGTTTTGTTTTAAAGTAAGAAATACATTTTTTTCTCATTATAAGAGAAGAGAAAAAACCCCATATTCAGATACAGATTCGAATTAAACCATCAAGGCTTGAAAATAAATAAGTAAAAAAAAAATACCCAATTTATCAAATAGAATAAAGAATTTATCAAATAGAATAAAGAATTGTCTAGACTAAAGAATTGTTACTGAAATTCGTTATGGATATTCTATGTTAAATATTGAAATTAAGTAAGAGATGACAAATTTTTTATATGGAAACAAAGGTGTTAATAAAAAAAATGGTAAAAATAAATACATACTACATACATATAAGCATTTCTTCATTTTATTCATTTTAATTTTATGAGTAGTTTATTTGACTTGAGTCTTTCTAAAATTTTTTCCTAAATCCTAAAGTAAAATGAAAAGTGAATAGGCTATTATGAGTCAATCCCGCCTCCACTGTTAGATAGATTTAGAATTATTCATTAAAGCAAAAGACAAAATATCTCAAAAATGCGGTTAGTTTAAAGAAACTACATAAGTTTCGTTTCATATGTAGTTTCTTTATTTGTTAATGCGATTTTCATTTTAACAGGTACAGGCATTGAAATAGATATCTTTCATTACTAATACTAATTAATTCCTATGGACTTCCCGAATTAAATTCTATGGGGGATGATAAATCAAATAAGGAAAGATCTATTTTTTTTATATATAGAATAGCTGGGACGGAAGGATTCGAACCTCCGAATAGCGGGACCAAAACCCGTTGCCTTACCGCTTGGCCACGCCCCATTTGAATTTCTATTCAACACGAATAAAAACTAATATTGATATTAGTTCTTCGTCAATTCCCAACAAATCTCTAGGAAATATATTAGCTTGTTGTTCGAATTTTTCTATGTATAGATATAGAATTAAATTGAATTTATTGATCATAATATATAATTCAATTAAGATATTGTATAAAAATATGATTTCCTCTTTGATTTGAGAATTGAAGGATTTTTGATTGGGTGAGTTTAATAAAGTTTAATAAAGAAGGGTTTTGGTCTGCCTTTCTTTATCTTTATTTTTTTTTTTTTCAATTTTTAGATCTTTTATATCAATAACATATTAATAACTCAGTCAAAACAGAATGATCTTCAAGAACAAAATGTTTGTTATGCTTAATATTTTTAGTTTAATTTGTATCTGTCTTAGTCTTAATTCTGCCCTTTATTCAAGCAATTTTTTCTTCACAAAATTGCCCGAAGCCTACGCCTTTTTGAATCCAATCGTAGATGTTATGCCAGTAATCCCTGTACTCTTTTTTCTATTAGCCTTTGTTTGGCAAGCTGCTGTAAGTTTTCGATGAGATCTTTAATATTGCCCTAGAATAATTCAGGATTTATTCAAGAAAAAAAATTATAGCAATTGATAAGATCAGATAAGTCTTATCTTATAGTATAAGCTAAGTCTTATAGTACAAAGCATAAGCTCTTAATTCAAATATTGAAGTTATTGTATAAATAGTTATTGTATAAATATAAACATAAACGCGAGAATTCTGGATCACCCTACTTTTTTCTCATTCTAAACTTTTTCATTGCAGATCTTCTTAGAGTCCTTTTTGTAGTCATGAAAAAATATTTCATTTTCGGTATGAAACCAAATTTTTGGCAATGAAAGACTCGCCTTTTATTACAAAAGAATTTTTCGAAATTCTTTTCTATTCTATTTCTAGAAACCACTCCATGTCTTGGTGTTAAAATCGAATATGTGGTATAAAAATAGAGAATATATATATTTTTTTCCAAACAAAAAAAGATCTTGGAGATTTTATAATGCTTACGCTCAAACTCTTTGTTTACACAGTAGTGATATTTTTTGTTTCTCTATTCATCTTTGGATTTTTATCTAATGATCCAGGGCGTAATCCTGGGCGTGAAGAATGAAAAATAAAAAAAAAAAATATAAAATATATTATAAAATAATAAAATATAAAATTTATAAAATAAAATAAATAATATATTCTAAAATATAGAAAATAAAAAAATAAAAGTTTTTCTTGATTTTTCAATGTTCTTAGCATTTTACTATTCTACATTTTAAAATATTAAATAAATTTGAAATTAAAGTAATTAAAGTAAAAAGGTTCACTAAATTTGAAAGAAAAGAAAAAAAATTCCAAGTCATCAACGGAGCCGGAAAGAGAGGGATTCGAACCCTCGGTACGGATAACCCGTACAACGGATTAGCAATCCGACGCTTTAGTCCACTCAGCCATCTCTCCCGATTGAAAAAGGATACTTACTATGTTACATTACACAACAAGACAAGTAAGGCTTGAAAAAAAAAAAGACTTTTCTCTCTTTATCTTTAACTTTCTTTATTTTCCTACTTTTACTTTTTATAAATTATAAATTTATAAATATTTATTATTTTATAAATATTTTTATATTTATTTATTTATTTATTATTTATTTATAAATAAAATAAATTATAAATAAAATAAATTATATAAATTTTTATAGATATAAAAAATATATAAATTAAATATATAAATTTATA